TCTCTTCTTTTTCATTTCCATTCTCGTAAGAATGAATACTATGATTTGCGTTTCGAACAGGCATGAATACAGCATCGATAGGATGACTTTCCTCGTGAAAGTTTTTTGGTAGTTTTAGATGATATCCTCGATTTCTCTGGATTTGTAATCCAATACAAAAATGAATTGGTTCTGTTAGTGTAGCTATATGCTGTGTGTTATCAATGATTTCCACAGAAGTTGGTAAGATAATATCTTGAGCAGTTACACATCCAGGGCCCTGGAAACAAATGGACGCGTTGCTAGTTCCATACAGATTACTTCGCAATACAATTTCTTTCAAATTCATTAAAATCTCATGTACTGATTCTTGAATACCCACTATCGTAGAATATTCATGTGGTATTTTTTCAAATTTTGCTTGGGTGATGCATGTTCCTTCGATTTCCCCAAGCAAAGCTCTTCGTATTGCAATGCCTATTGTATCGGCTTGTCCTTTCTTCAGTGGAGACAGAATAAAGCGTCCATAATAAAGACGCTTACTATCTGCTCGTGATTCAACACACTTCCACCGTAGTGTCCGAGTAGATACTCTTACTTTCTCGCGAACCATATTAATATTATTTGATTAGATGATTGAATTGTTTATTTCTCTTGAAATCTATTTCATTTTGATTTTTATACCCGTCTTTTCTTAGGGGGCCTACATCCATTATGGGGCATAGGGGTTACATCACGTACGAAACTTAATAGTATACCACTTCTTCGAAGAGCTCGTAATGCTGCATCTCTACCGAGACCGGGCCCTTTGATCATCACTTCTGCTCGTTGCATCCCTTGATCTATGACTGTACGAATAGCCTTGCCTGCGGCGGTTTGAGCAGCAAATGGCGTCCCTCTTCTTGTACCTTTGAATCCACAAGTACCGGCGGAGGCCCACGAAATTACTCGACCTCGGACATCTGTAATAGTCACAATGGTATTGTTGAAACTTGCTTGAACATGAATAACACCCTTTGGTATTCGGTGTATATTCTTACGTGACGCAATCCGGGCATTTCTCTGGGAACCAGTTCTTGGTATAGATTTTGCCATACTTGACTTTAGCATCTTATAATGAGAAATTCTAGGTATATGGATATATCCATTTCATGTCAAAACAGATCCTATTTTTGTATTGGTTACTTTATGTTTGTTAGAGAGGTACTTTATCCTTGTTAGAGAGTTTATTTTCAAAAGATTATCCTTGTCTTTGTTTATGTCTCGGATTGGAACAAATTACTATAATTCGTCCTCTCCTACGGATCAATCGGCATTTATCACAAATTTTACGAACGGAGGCCCTTATTTTCATAGTTGTCATTCCTAAACTGAATTCTGAATCTACTTAGTGGAAGAAAATCAATCTCTTGAAATTTGAAACCCCAACCTCGAATTGTATTTTCATCAAAGAAAGGCTGATGCTTAAAAAAAAGCACCTAATCCTAATCATTCGAATTCTTATTCTTATGAATTAGGAATCCATTTTTGCATTTTAATTAAAACCTCTCGAAGTATCAAATAAGTTACGAGTAATTAACCCGTCTTTTTTTCTTTTGCCAAATAGTAAATTCTGGTGACAATTCAAATATTAGAAGGATTACCATATATAACACAAAATTTCTCCGCCAATTCCTTCCAGTCGAGCCTCTCGGTCTGTCATTATCCCGTGAGAAGTAGAAAGAATTACAATTCCCATCCCGCCTAAAATTCTCGGAATTCGTTGATAGTTAGAATAGATTCGTAGACCAGGGCTACTGATCCGTTTTAAATTCAAAATACTTGGATACATTCCTTTTCTATTCCTTCTATGTCGTAGGGTTACAACAAAAAAATATTTGTTGTTGTCCTGATGTTTTCGCACGTTTTCAAGAAAACCCTCTCTTAAAAGCATTTTAAGAATGTTTTCCGTGATGTTAGTACATTCTATTTGAACCATCCCTTTTCTATTCATGTCAGCATTTCGTATAGCGGTTATTACGTCAGCAATAGTGTCTCTACCCATGAGAGATTTGAATTCTCCACGTTTTTGATCTAATCAACATGCTTTTTTTTTTTACATAAAAAGTAAAAAAAAAACATTCAATAACTCAATAACAATAAGAATTTTTAAAAATGTTTAATATTCTATTATTTAATATTCTATTATTAACAAATCAATTTTATTATTATTAACAATAAAATACTGCAAATTAGTTTTTAGTTTATTGAATTTTCAAATTTTTGAAAAAAAAAAAATTAAAGAGAGACACGTCAAATAAAATTTTTTTGACTACAAATTATCTATTTCATGCAATAACGAAGGAGACGAGTAAGGCTATACTCTATTAAGCCGGATTCAGATGTCATACTATAATACTTCAGGTGATAATGAAATTATTTTAGTGAAATTTAACTGTCTCAATTCTCGGGCAATCGCGCCGAAAACTCGAGTTCCTTTTGGATTTCCTTCTTGATCAATAACAACTGCTGCATTGTCATCATATCGTATTATCATGCCGTTATCGCGTTTAAGTTCTTTACAAGTACGAACAATTACAGCTCTGATCACTTCTGATCTTTCTAGAGATGTGTTTGGTAATGCATCCTTGATCACAGCGACAATAATGTCGCCAATATGAGCATATTGGCGATTACTAGCCCCTATGATTCGAATACACATCAATTCTCGAGCCCCGCTGTTATCTGCGACATTCAAATGGGTTTGAGTTTGAATCATATCATTTTTGAATCTGGTCTTTCAATGCAAAGAGAAAGTCGAAGTAAAAAAAAGCAATATTCTTGTTCAAATAAAAGAAAGCCACAATTCTTTTTTTATCGCTAAGACTTTTTTCCGTTAGTTCCACCTGTTTAACCTAACATAATAAATTGAGTTCGTATAGGCATTTTAGACGCCGCTATTGAAATAGCCTTTCGGGCTATATTTTCTCCAACTTCACCCATTTCATAAAGTATTCGACCTGGTTTAACGACAGCTACCCAATATTCGGGGGATCCTTTCCCCGACCCCATACGTGTTTCCGTAGGTCTTAATGTAATAGGTTTGTCCGGAAATATACATACCCATATTTTTCCACCACGGCGCACGTTTCGGGTCATTGCCCGCCGACCTGCTTCTATTTGTCTAGATGTAATCCAAGCGGGCTCAAGTGCCTGAAGAGCATATTTACCGAAAGAAATACGGCTTCCGCGCGAAGATATCCCTTTCATTCTTCCTCTATGTTGTTTACGAAATCTGGTTCTTTTGGGGTTATAGTGGATGGTGCTTTCTCAATACCATCTCTACTACAGAAACGGACATGAGAGTTTCTTCTCATCCGGCTCCTCGCGACCGAAACGATTCAAATTTTCGAATTTTCGTAAAATAAAATATACTGAAGCCTGGATTTTTTAAGATTTCAATTAATCTCGTTTAAATTAGCAATTTTCATAGCTTGTTTGGGTTTAGAAACCGAAACATTTGAAACAATTTGAGTTCTTTTGATTTATGAAGAATGTATTTTATTTTTGTTATTTCTTTTTGCTTTGAGTTTTTTTTATTGAATTTTAGTTAAAAAACAAATTCAAAAGAAAAGAATCTGAATAGCAGTAATCTACTAAAAAACTTCACGGGCGAATATTGACTTTTTCAAATCTATTTCAGTTGGAGGATTCGTTCATGCCTTTTGAGAATAAATGAATTGGTTCCTGGTTCGTTTCGCCATCCCACCCAATGAATTATTAAGATTCGTTTTTCAATGGAATCCCTCGTATTCGTGGGTTCTTTCGTTCCCATTGCTTCTCAATTCATGGTTAGGTTTGAATTCTACAATGGAGCCCCGCAGGAGATTTTTTTTTTGAGTCAATCTTTTCAGTCTTTGTTGGCTCGGTGCTCTTGATTATTTTTTCTTTTTATATGAACGAACGAATTTGACCATAATTAGATCAATCCGTATTGATGCTTTGTCACATTGCCTTATTTGATTTGTGTTCTTCTCAGAAGACTCATAAACCTTACATACATATTAGAATCATATATTATTCAAATTTTTTTTTCTCGCTTTCTGTCAAGCTTCCTTTTATCTGCATACTTTATTTTCTCTTTATTTTCTATCACAATTCAATTGTTTTTCTTTTCGATGCAATAGAAGAAATCTTGCAGTTGCTACAAGTATATGATCAATATATCGTATTTTGACTGCGTTTTGGTATCCAGATAATGCAAAGCGATGAGTTGGTTATTAGTTCTATAGTAATGAGTTCATAGTAAAGGTTGGTTCCTTTTTTTAATCCTAATCTAATCCTATCTTCTCAAAAAAACCAACGAGTCACACACTAAGCATAGCAATTCTATAAAATGATTAATCATTTTTTTATGCAATCCTATAGAAATTGGGAATTTTCAGTAAAAAAAAAAAAATTCAGAAATAAAAAAAGACTGAAAGAAAAGTGTTTGTTGGGTTTTATTTTATTTTTTGCAATGGATATCGGAAAGACAAGTAACATATTCTTATTAATCCTTATTAATCTTCTACAAATATCCAAATTTTTATGCCTAATACCCCATAGATCGTTCGGACTGTATAGAAACAATAATCTATTTTAGCCTGAATGGTTTGTAGAGGAACCCTACCTTCTCTGATCCATTCGACACGTGCTATTTCTTTTCCATCGAGGCGTCCTGCAATTTGGACTTGAATTCCTTTTGTATCAGCCTGTTGAGTTAATTCGATTGCTTTTTTCATTGCTTTTCGAAAGGAAACTCGATTCTTTAATTGTCCCGCTATAAATTCGCCAAGAATATTAGGTTGTCCATAAGGGCTTGGAATTCTTGTCACCGTAATGTTGAGTTTTTGGTTCAAACAGTTCAGTTCTTTTTGTATATTCTTCTGCAATTCTTCAACTCTTCGGGTTCCGCCGTCTAGTAATAACTTGGGGAATCCCATATAGATTATGACTTGAATCAGATCAATTCGTTTTCGAATTTCTATGCGTGCAATTCC